AAATGCCCCCCGTAACCCAGCAGATAAAGTGCATTACATAGTCCGTTTTAGGGATTGGCGACTACCCATTCAGTGACTTTGGCACTGGACGTTCCCAAAATGGGTACTATCGGGTCGGGTGAATTCAATAATAGACGCCTGGTGGCATTCCAGCTTTCCTTCTCCTTTCAGGACCTATCCGAAAGAGAATCCAGTACTTCTCGGTCGGGAATATCTGAATAGGGCGAACCGCCTCGTGGATATCTTTGCTTCGAAACAAAAACAATTAGAATTAGGCTCGGTCAACTGGAATGTCTATTATCCATATAGGGGATCTTCCAATCGGGAAGATCCATCGACCTGAGACGAAGAGAAAGGTCTATCTATTTTATTTAGTTATTCAGTTAAACCAATGATTCGTTATTGGAGCAGATAGCAAAAACCATTTCATCCGACATGCGTATTTTTGATTTTCCAATGGATTTACATCTTTCATTAATGGAAATTTTTTGATGTAGTGAGTAATAGCTCTGGTTGTTCGCTGTTCAAGAATTCTTGTTTAGGCAGTTCATACCATCCATACATAGTGTTTTGATCTAAGATTTCAATTCTTCCATGTTTCAGCAGTAGCATATTCTTCCATGGAGCTAAGGTCCATGGAAGAAAGAGGTGTTTCCGCGACTCTACCGCCCAGTCAATTCCGTTCCACTTAATCCCTATTTCATGACCACATATCTTTCCGGCTAAGTAATGGGAAACCCTTCTCCTGTTACATGAATCCAATTTTCATTTCATCCGGGAAAAGCCATCTTTTTCTCAACAATGTCTTTGCCATTTGATCCAATAGCCTTCCGTTAGATAGGAACAGATTTGATAAATACTGATAACTCTCAGATGGAGTATTAGAACGGGAAAATCCAAATGAACTATTGGCTCTAAGCCATCTCTGGCGATGAATCAAGAATTCGAAGTGCTTTTCTTTCCTATTCTTGATAAACCAGCTTTGAGATAGAGATGTAATAGGATCTTGGGAAATAAAAACAATAAGCCCCTTTAACATCTCTTCATCTTCATCTGCAAAGAATTCTCGATGTAAAAACACAGAGACAGAGGGCTCATCTTGGAATAGGAAAAAGAGTGGATCCGGGGGGTCCCAAATGAATCGGCTTATTCGAAAAAAGCCTTGTTCTTTGGAAGATCTAGCTCGTGCCTGGTACTGCATGGTTCCACTCTGCAAGAACTCCGAATCCTTCTCTTGAAGCTCATCCTTCTCTTGAAGCTCATCCTTCTCTTGAAGCTCATCCTCCTCATCATCAATGAGCCCCCGCCCGGCCCAATAGGGAAATCCCAAATCATCGGGCCTTTCGATACAATCAAATAGAAAGCCCCAAGGGCGCCATATTCTAGGAGCCCAATCTATGTGATCGAAGAAATCCTCCTCTATTTCCCCTTCTTCAACCTCCGATTCGTATTTTTGATAGAGAAATCTCTGATCAACGATAGAACGAGATCCATTTTGTATCATATATAAGGGATTCCTTGGTTCGGGCCGAAGAAGGAATGTCACTCGATCATTATCAAACTGACTGTAATCTCTTTCTGTCCGCGAGTATACCATCAGAGCGCCTTCTATTTCTACTAGGCCATGAACTAGATCAGAATCATTCTCAACGAACCGATAAGAAGCGATCCTATTTTTTTCATCGGGTCCGGGTAGAGACCAAAGGTCTTGAGCGACCGATCCGGCAGAACAACTCAAAAGATAAAGAAGTATCGTTAATTTCTTCATGCTCGTTCCAAGTTCGAAGTACCATTTGTACAAATAAGGATCCCCTTCGTCACACAATTGCTTCTTTATATAGATAGATATAGGATCTATGAGGCAATTACCTAGAAGTACTTTTTGTGCAACAGCCCTTCCTATCTGATAGAAAAGGATCCCGTGATCCTGAACCGGTATTACATGGGCTCGCAAATCCCAAGTTTGTCTATGAAGAGCTAATCTAATTGTATTAGTGTCTAGAATTGATTTCTTCTGTGTAATACTAATTGATAGGGCCTCATTGGCAAGTGCTGCAAGATCTCGTGCATTGGGACCCATGGCTGTGGACCCGAATCGATTAGTATGGAACATTTTCTTTTCCAAGTGAAATCCCTTAGTATATGAAAGAGTGAAAAAGCGCTTTCGTTGTTGTGGAATAAGAAGCCTTCGTATCTTAATACATGTATTGAATCTATCCGGGGCTATTAGAGCGGGATCTACTTTTTGGGGAATATGAGTCGAAGCAATAACAAGAATATTTCTAGTAGAACATCTTTCACAATCCCTGGAGAGATAGTTCGCTAATAGACCGAGGGATAAGTCCTTCGACTCATTCATATCCAGATCATGAATGTCTGGAATCCATATTATGCAAGGAGACATTGCTTTTGCTAATTCGAATTGAAGGGTGATATAAAATCGGTCTATTTCCGGCAGCATATCCAAAGTTACCTCATCCTTCGCCTCGTTACTTAGAAC